GTTCCGGGTGGTATCAAGATACCGCTGTGCCAGGATATCTTTTCTGTCTCTCCAGGAAAATAGATATCCCCCGAAAATATTTTGAGTTCAATCTTTTTTTTTTTTTTCTCCACTCGGACCAATCCGCTTACTCGGCTTCTTATATTGAAAGTAATTCGCGTATCTACTCCAATGATACTATTGTTCCGTACCATTATGGAAGAAGCTCCGGGTAAGATATGCACTTCCTCGGGAATGAAAAAAAATCGATCTATTTTCATTTTGTATTTTGGCCGAAATTCTTTTGTTCTTCGATACTCAATCAAATCCTCTTTTTTGACGATAGAATCCGCCTCTATAGTCCCATATTTAGTAATTCCCGAGCTCTTTCTTCTATATCGAGGATCGTCGAAATAAGCAAGAATACTATTTATACGGAAAAGACCATTTATGGGTATTTCAATCGAGATACCTGAACGGGGTATTAGTTCTTTTTCTTGTTCTTGATTCGATTGTAATGGAATGATGAATCTATTTCTTCGTCTCTTTGCCAATAAATCAGAATTCTCGTCAAGAATAGCGGGGTATATAAAATTACAATGACCCTTACATATGATTCGATCAGGTACTGAATAATCAAGAACCCCCCCCTCCTTTTTACCAGAAGGATCCGACCTAAACAATTTATGTCTCGCTTGATCATCAGTCACTGAAAGGTTAGAAATATATTTTCGTTCGACAGAAAGAGAATGAATATTTATTTGATCTTGATCCTTGTGGAGCGAAAAAGGGACTATACTGGATCTGTGCGGAACTCCTGATAATATCCACAAATGGCTTGTTTTTGGTAAGAGATGAACATTACCATATGTATATTCGGGTGCATGGTACACAGCGGTACTCCAGTGCATTTCTCCCTCGGAGTCAGAATAAATATGTTTTCGGACCCTCTCTTTAAAATTCAAGATGGATGCTTCGGCGCGAATCTCGGCAATGACTTGTTCTGATTCTACATATTGATCATTTTTAACTAAAATCAAACTTTTTGGTGGAATATTCACATTATGTAGAATATCTTGACCCTCAATAGTTACATATAGGTCTATATAACATAGAAAAGCTGGATAGCCGTGACGTGTACGTGTGGGATGAACCAAATGTTCATTGAATTTGATTTTTCCATTATCAGGAGCTCGTACATGTTCCGCCGTACCGCCTGTAAATACTCCACCGGTATGAAAAGTTCTTAATGTTAGTTGAGTCCCGGGTTCCCCAATAGATTGACCCGCAACAATACCTACCGCTTCTCCCAATTCGACCAGGTCGCCATGAGTGGGACTACGGCCATAACATAATCGACAGATCCAAGATGTACTCCTGCAAGTAAAGGGAGTTCTAATAGATATTGATTTTGCTCTAAAGGTTATGAATCGATTAACAAGGCCAATCCCAATATCTTGATTTCGAATGGCAACGCATCGTGAACCCATATATATATTGTCCGCTAATACACGACCAATTAATGTTTGGATAAAAATTCTTTCTGTTATCATCCCATTTTGAAGACTCACAGAAATACCTCGGATGGTGCCACAATCTGTTCTACGTACAACAATGTGTTGAACTACTTCAACAAGTCTGCGCGTGAGGTATCCAGCATCTGATGTTCGTACAGCAGTATCCACAACTCCTTTGCGAGCTCCGTAGCAGGAAATAATATATTCCGTTAAAGAGAGTCCTTCGCGTAAATTGCTTTGAATGGGTAAATCAATCATTTGTCCTTGAGGATCCGACATTAATCCTCTCATACCTACTAATTGATGGACCTGAGATGCATTTCCTCTAGCTCCCGAAAAAGACATTATATGGACTGGGTTAGAAGGATCAGTCATCCTAAAATTAGGATTCATTTGTTGTCGTAAATATTCACTTGTAGCATACCAGATCTCAATGGATTGACGTAATTTTTCTACCGCGTGTACATTCCCATAATGATGGTGTTTTTCCAAAATTAAACTTTGTTGTTCCGCATCTTGTACTAGCCACCCCTTGGAAGGTATTGTTAAAAGATCATCAATTCCTAATGAAATGGATGTAGTAGTGGCTTGCTGGAAACCCAGAGTCTTTACTTGATCCAGGACATGTGATGTATATGCCATTCCAAAGTGATCTATTAATCTGCGAATAAGTCGTTTCATGGCAGTTCCATCTATCGCTTTATTGTGAAAGACTAGATCGGCCCGTTCTGCCATAAGTACCTCGCTATTCAGTTGAGTAGGATTCGACAATGGATTTGAGTCAGTGATTCGAAGACTGCCTTTCCTCGATCTTGATTAGCGGAGAAATTCACGAATTAGAATACTAGTTGAGACGGGGAGACCCGAATCGAATTATCGCGGGTATCATAGAATTTTTTAGCTTAGGTACTATATGAGCAAGCCCGGCAAAACCCTTGTACGGCTTCTTCTATCTCTCGATAAAAAGAAATATGACCAACAGTGGTTCGAATGTCTATACAAAA